AATAAGATGCCTGAATTAAAAGGATTATTTTGATAGAATAAAAAATGTAGAGAATTCTACTCTTATTATAAAATTTAGAATAAACTAAAACTATTGAATTCAAAAATCAATGTGCATTTACACTATATTATAAAAAGATAAGCTAAATTAAGCTATTAGGTTCATACCCTAAGTATAGAAGTAATTAATCTTCTTCTTTTTAATAAAAAAATCTACTAAAATAATATTCTTTACAATAATAATTATTGGAACAATAATTACAATAAGATCAAATTCTTGAATAAGAATATGAATAGGATTAGAAGTAAATATAATATCATTTATTCCTTTAATTTATAAAATAAAAAATAATAAATCAGCAGAAAGATCTATAATTTATTTCTTAACACAAAGAATAAGATCTATATTAATACTTTTCTCAATTAGAATAAATTCAATAATAGAAAATAAAATAATAATTTTATTAACAATTTCTTTAATAATTAAAATAGGAGCTGCTCCTTTCCAAATATGATTTACAGAAATAATAAACAAAATATCATGAATAAACTGTTTAATTTTAATGACTTGACAAAAAATAGCCCCAATATTTATTTGTCAAATATCTCAAGAAAAATTTTTAATAAGAAGAGCTTTATCCACAATAGTAGGGGCAATTGGGGGATTGAATCAAACTTCTACACGTAAAATTATAGCATTTTCTTCAATTAATCATATAGGATGGATAATAATATGCACAACATTTAATAATAATTTATGAATTATATACTTATTAATTTATTCAACATTAATAATACCTTTAGCATGAATATTTAATGAAAAGATAATTATACATTCAAGACAAATAATAACAAATATAAAAAGAATAACAGAAAAAATAAACATCACATGTATAATAATAAGTATAGGAGGTATACCTCCCATATTAGGATTTTTACCAAAATGAATAGCAATTAATAGAATAATAGAAAGAAACATATATATAATTATAATCATAATAATTATAATATCAATTATTACATTATTTTATTATATACGAATTACAATATCAACAATAATAATCTATGAAGTACAAAAAAAATGAATAATAATTAACCAAAATAAAAATATATATACAAGAATTATACTTACAATAAATTTATTATTAATAACAATAATAATATTTTTTTAAAAGCTTTAAGTTATAAAAACTATTAACCTTCAAAGTTAAAAATATTAAAATATTATTAAGCTTTAGAAAATACTACTTCAGAATTGCAGTCTAATATCATAAAAAATTGACTATAAAGCCTAATAAGGGGCTAATATACCATATATAAATTTACAATTTACAACCTAAAACTTCAGACACCTTATTTATGAATAAATGATTATTCTCAACAAATCATAAAAACATTGGAACCTTATATTTTATTTTCGGAATATGAGCAGGGATATTAGGAACATCATTAAGATGAATTATTCGTATTGAATTAGGACAACCAGGGTCATTCATTGGAGATGATCAAATTTATAATGTTGTAGTTACAGCTCATGCATTTATTATAATTTTCTTTATAGTTATACCAATTATAATTGGAGGATTTGGAAATTGATTAGTACCATTAATGATTGGAGCCCCCGATATAGCATTCCCACGAATAAATAATATAAGATTCTGACTTTTACCCCCATCTATTACATTACTTATTATAAGCTCAATAGTTGAAAGAGGAGCAGGAACTGGATGAACAGTATACCCTCCTCTTTCAGCAAATATTGCTCACAGAGGAGCATCTGTAGATTTAGCAATTTTTTCTTTACATTTAGCAGGTGTATCATCAATTCTAGGAGCAATTAATTTCATCTCAACAATTATTAATATACGACCTGAAGGAATAACAGCTGAACGAATCCCATTATTTGTTTGATCTGTAGGTATTACAGCATTATTATTACTTCTATCATTACCAGTACTTGCTGGAGCTATTACTATATTATTAACAGACCGTAATTTTAATACATCATTCTTTGATCCAGTAGGGGGAGGAGATCCAATTCTATACCAACACTTATTTTGATTCTTTGGACACCCAGAAGTATATATTTTAATTTTACCAGGATTTGGATTAATTTCTCATATTATTAGAAAGGAAAGAGGTAAAAACGAAACATTTGGATCACTAGGAATAATCTACGCTATATTAGCAATTGGATTATTAGGATTCATTGTATGAGCACACCATATATTTACAGTAGGAATAGATGTTGATACACGAGCATATTTCACATCTGCAACTATAATTATTGCTGTGCCAACAGGAATCAAAATTTTTAGATGATTAGCAACAATAAATGGAGTAAAAATAAAGTATACACCATCAATACTATGAGCATTAGGATTTGTATTCTTATTTACAATTGGAGGTTTAACAGGAGTAATTCTAGCAAATTCATCAATTGATATTATTTTACATGACACATATTATGTAGTAGCTCACTTCCACTATGTATTATCAATAGGAGCAGTATTCGCGATCATAGGAAGATTTATCCAATGATACCCATTATTTACAGGGATATCATTAAATCCTAAATGACTAAAAATTCAATTTACTACTATATTTTTAGGCGTAAATATAACATTTTTCCCTCAACATTTTTTAGGATTAGGAGGAATACCACGACGATACTCTGATTATCCAGACATATTTACAACATGAAATATTGTATCATCAGTAGGAAGTTCAATCTCAGTAATAAGAATTATTATATTTATTATAATTATCTGAGAAAGAATTATTTCAAAACGAAAAATTATATTTACTCAAAATATAATATCAAATATTGAATGATTACAAAAGCTTCCTCCAGAGGAACACTCATACAACGAACTTCCAATCATTTCTAATTTCTAATATGGCAGATTTAATGCATTGAATTTAAACTTCAAGGATAAAGAGTAATCTTTTTTTAGAAATTTCTACATGGGCATCATTAGGGCTTCAAGACGCAAATTCACCAATTATAGAACAATTAATTTTCTTCCATGATCACACATTAATAATTTTACTAATAATTACAACATTAGTATCATATATTATAGTAACAATATTTATTAATAAAATTACTAATCGATTTTTAATAGAAGGTCAAACTATTGAATTAATCTGAACTATTCTTCCAGCAGTAATCCTAGTATTTATTGCCATGCCATCCCTTCGAATTCTTTATCTAATAGACGAAGTTCAGAAACCTACAATAACAATCAAGGCTATTGGACACCAATGATATTGAAGATATGAATATTCAGACTTCAAAAACATTGAATTTGACTCATATATAAAACCTACAACAGAAATTGAAGATACAGAATTTCGACTTCTAGAAGTAGACAATCGACTTGTAATACCAATAAATTCAAAAATTCGAATATTAGTAACAGCAACAGATGTGATTCACTCATGAACTATCCCAGCGTTAGGATTAAAAATTGACGCAACTCCTGGTCGCTTGAACCAAGGTTCAATCTCAATCAAGCGACCAGGATTAATATATGGACAATGCTCAGAGATTTGTGGAGCGAATCACAGATTTATACCAATTGTAGTAGAAAGAGTTAATATAAATCAATTTATTAATTGATTAAATTCTTATTCATTAAGTGGCTGAATTGTAAGTAATGGTCTCTTAAACCATATTATAGTATTTAACATATACTCTTAATGGAAAAGTTAATTTAAAAATAAAAATATTAATTTGTCAAGTTAAAAATGCTAACTTAGCACTTTTCTATCCCTCAAATAGCACCTATATGATGACTGTCTTTATATTTTATATTTATTATAAGTTTTTTTATAATTATAATTTGTATATATTATTTATTTAACAAAACCTTTAGTAGAAAAGAAATTTCTATTAAAAAAAATCCAATCAATTGAAAATGATAACAAATTTATTCTCAGCATTTGACCCTTCAACAAGTATTTATTTTTCTTTAAATTGAATAAGAACTTTTATTTCAATTATAATAATGCCATTGATATATTGGTTAACTCCCTCTCGTTATAATATATTAATTTTTAATATTTATAATAAATTACATTTAGAATTTAAAATATTATTAGGATCTAACAGAAAGGGATTAACATTAATATTCGTTTCTATATTTATATTTATTTTATTCAACAATTTATTTGGATTAGTGCCTTATATTTTTACTAGATCTAGACATTTAACATTCACTTTAACTTTAGCTTTACCTATATGAATATCTTTAATAATTTTCGGTTGAATTAATAAAAATGAAGAAATATTTGCTCATTTAATCCCAAGAGGAACTCCTAGAGTTCTAATACCATTTATAGTGTGTATTGAAACAATTAGAAACTTAATTCGACCAGGATCTTTAGCAGTACGACTTACTGCTAATATAATTGCAGGGCACTTACTTATAAGATTATTAGGTAATAATTCAGTATCAGCATCTTCTATTATTTTGCCAATAATTTTAATTATTCAAATTGGATTAATAATATTTGAAACAGCCGTTTCAATCATCCAAGCATATGTATTTTCAGTTTTAAGAACATTATACTCTAGAGAAGTAGCTTATGTCAAAAATAAATCACCCATTTCATTTAGTAGATTATAGACCATGACCTTTAACTGGATCTATTGGAGCTATAACTTTAACATCAGGAATAATTATATGATTTCATAAAAATAATATAAGATTTTACATTTTAGGAGTAATAATTGTACTATTAACTATATATCAATGATGACGAGATATCACACGAGAAGGTACTTTTCAAGGTAAGCATACTATTAAAGTTAGAAATGGATTAAAAATAGGAATAATCCTATTTATTGTATCAGAAATTCTATTCTTTGTATCTTTTTTCTGAGGGTTCTTCCATAGAAGTCTTGCTCCTACAATTGAAATTGGTAATATATGACCCCCAAAAAGAATTATAGTATTTAATCCAATACAAATCCCTCTTTTAAATACAATAATTCTATTATGTTCAGGTATTAGTGTTACATGAGCACACCATAGATTAATAGAAAGTAATCAATCACAAGCTACTCAAGGATTATTTATTACTATTATATTAGGTGTATATTTTACAATTTTACAAGGGTACGAGTATGTAGAATCTGCATTTACAATAAGAGACTCTGTATACGGATCATGTTTTTTTATAGCAACAGGTTTCCATGGAATGCATGTAATAATTGGAACTTTATTTTTAACTGTTTGCTTAATACGGCACTCAATATTTCATTTTTCTAAAAATCACCATTTTGGATTTGAAGCAGCAGCATGATACTGACATTTTGTAGATGTAGTTTGATTATTTCTATATATTTCAATTTACTGATGAGGTAGATAATATTTATTCTTTTAATATAAAAAGTATATTTAACTTCCAATTAAAAAGTCTTAAATTAAGAAAGAATAATTTATAAAATTACAGTTATTAGTTTATGTATAGTAATCATATCATTAGGGATTATAATACTATGTATAATTACTTATAAAAAATCAATAATAGATCGAGAAAAAATATCTCCATACGAATGTGGATTTGACCCAAAAAGATCATCTCGAAGACCATTTTCAATCCAATTCTTTTTAATTGCTGTACTATTTTTAATTTTCGATATTGAAATTGTTATTATTTTACCAATAATTGCTACATCTAAAATTTTATTTTTAACAAATTGATTTTTAACAACTATTACATTTTTTATAGTATTATTACTTGGATTATATTATGAATGAAAAAATGGAGTTCTAGAATGAGCAAAATAAGGGGTTATAGTTAAAAATAACATTTAATTTGCAATTAAAAGGTACTTATATAGTTATCCTCATAAAAAGTAGTGAAGTAAAAAATTTACATTTAGTTTCGACCTAAAAATCAGAGAAATCTCCTTACTTTTAGTTGAAGCTAAAATAGAAGCATTTTATTGTTAATAAAAATACTGATTTAAAATCCAACTAAAAGAGATTGAAGTATCTAAAAGAAGCTGCTAACTATCTTTTAAAGCGGTTAAATTCCGTTAATCTCTTATTTATGTAGTTTATTTTAAAACATTTCATTTTCAATGAAAAAATAAGTTATTCTTCTTAAATACTAAAAGAATTAATTATTCATATTAATATCTTCAATATTACGCTTTAATTTAAGCTATTTTAGTATAAAATTTTAAAATATAAGTATGTAAATTAAAAAAGTAATAAAAAATATTTTTAGATTATTTAAATGATAAATATTTATTTTAGATCTAAAATATCTAAATGTGTTAAAAAAATGCTTAGAAATTAAGAATTCACCTCACCCATAGTCTATATTTTTTATATAAGATAAAGATATATTAAAAGAACCAGAATAAATTATGTAAGTTCTGAATTTAGGTATAAATCATATTAAACCAGAAAATCAAGTAATAAAATTTATTTTATAAATAAATAATATAGAATAATTTATTTTAGTTAATAAATAACCTAAGAATATAGAAATTAAAACTAAAGTTAAAGGTAAAAGTTTAGAATAAATATCGATAAAAATAATTTCAGGATAAGGGATTAAACATCATCTTAAAACTGAACCAAAAAAAATAGATATTATAGTTAATAAAAATATAGGATAAGTTATAAATTTATCTTCATAATAAGACTGAAAAGCATAACAACCTATATTTGAAAAGACAGAATAATACAATAACCGAAAAGTATATATTGTTGTTAAACAAATAGAAATAAAAAAAATAAAATATATAAAAAAATTATACTTATAAAAAGACACAGATTCTAAAATTATGTCCTTAGAATAAAACCCAGATAAGAAAGGTAACCCACATAAAGATATATTAGAAATACAAAAACAAGAACAAGTTCATGGGATGTATTTTAATACGCCCCCTATATGACGAATATCTTGAGAATAGAATATTAAATGAATAATAAGACCAGCACATAAAAACAATAAAGCCTTAAAAAAGGCATGAGAGAGAAGATGGAAAAAAGAAAAAACTGGAAACCCTAAAAATAAAATTCTTATTATTAAACCTAATTGTCTTAAAGTAGAAAGAGCAATAATCTTTTTTAAATCAAATTCAAATATAGCTCTAAGACCAGAAAAAAATATGGTTATAAAACTAATAAAAATTAATAAAAAACAATCATAATTTATAAATAAACTTCTAAAACGAATTATTAAGTAGACCCCAGCAGTAACTAAAGTAGAAGAATGAACTAATGCCGAAACAGGTGTAGGAGCAGCTATAGCTGCTGGAAGTCAAGATGAAAAAGGAATTTGAGCTCTTTTTGTAAATGCAGCCACTACCAATAAAATTATAATTATATATATATAATCATTTATATAATTAAGATAAAAAATATAATGTCAACCACCAAAATTAAATATTCAAGCAATAGAAATTAAAATAGCAACATCACCAATACGATTGGTTAGAACTGTCAACATCCCAGAATTATAAGAATTATAATTTTGAAAATAAATTACTAAAGCATAGGAAACCAAACCTAATCCATCTCAACCTAAAAGAATTCTTACTAAATCAGGACTAATAATTATAAATATTATAGAAAGAATAAATATAAGAACCAAAAATAAAAATCGAATTTTATTAAAATCAGAAGCTATATAAGAATGACTGTATAAAACTACTATTGAAGAAATCATCAAGACACATCTTATAAAGATTAAAGATATTCAATCTAATAAAATAGATATAGAAAATATACAAGAATTAATTGAAACTAACTCTCAATCAATGAATAAACAATAATTTAAATTCAAGAATAATAAACCAATAAATATAAAAACACTTCCAAAAAATAAAAGTATAAAACCTCTAATTAAATATATAATCTAAAGTATAAATACATCTTTAACACCACAAATTAATATTTTAGTTTTAAACTATTTAGATTATCTAATTAAGAAAAAAATATCAGCCTTTAAAATTAAAATATTTAAAGGCAATAAATGCATAAATAATAAAAGATATTCACGAGTATAGATAGAAGATATAAAATTAAAGCCAGAATATAAAGAACCATGATTAATAATTGAGTATAAATAAATTCTATAACAACAACTTAAAAAAGAAGCAAATATTAAAAATAAAAAACTCATAGTTCTAAAACTTATAATTCTATTAATAAGAATAATTTCTCCTAATAAATTTAAAGAAGGAGGTCTAGATATATTATTAATTATTGTAATAAATCATATTAAAGAAAGGGATGGTATTAAATTAATGAGACCCTTATTAATTATTAATCTACGACTATGAGTGCGTTCATAAGAAATATTAGCCAAACAAAATATTCTCGAAGAACAAAGACCATGTCCAATCATTAACAATACAGAACCAAGAATACCTCATGTATTAAAAGACAAAAGCCCACAAATAACTATACCCATATGAGCAACAGAAGAATAAGCAATTAAACACTTTATATCAATTTGAACAAGACAAATAAAGCCAACTATAAATATTCCAAACAATCTTAGACCAATAAAAAAATAAGAATATTTATAAAAAAAAGTATAAAGAAAAAATATAATACGAATAAGACCATAACCACCTAACTTTAAAAGAACTCCAGCTAAAATTATAGAACCAGAAATTGGTGCCTCTACATGAGCCTTAAGGAGTCAAAAATGAAAAAAAACTATAGGTAATTTAATTAAAAAAGCCAACACTAATCTTAAAGATAAATAGAAATTATCTAAAGATCTTAAAATAAAAAAAAATAATCTATAATTATATTTATAAATAAAAAATACGGAAATTAATAAAGGCAAAGAACCAAATATAGTATAAAATAAAAAATAAAATCCAGCAGATAAACGTTCTGGTTGGTAACCTCACCCATAAATTAAAAAAAGTGTAGGGATAAGTCTAGCTTCAAAGAAAATATAAAATAGAAAAATATTTGTAGATATAAATCTTAAACAAAGAAAAATAAGTAGTAATAAACAAATAAATAAAAATTCACTAATATTATTATTTTCAATATAAACTTTATATCTAGCAATAATTATTAGATACACAATTCAAAATCTTAAAAAAATTAATAAAATTGAAAGTATATCTCCCCCGAAACTATAACTAAATAATCTAAAATAGTTAAATATGTTATAATTTATAATTATATAAAATATATAAAAAGATATAAATAAACAAACTTCTCACCAAAGTGATATTAAAGACAAAGGGATCAAAAATAACAAAAACCCAATTAATTCTATCATTTTAAAAAATTAAAAACTGATAAATTATCATTACCATGACATCGAATTAAAGAAACAAGGACAGATAAGCCTAAAGAACCTTCACACACAGTAAAAGTTAAAAAAATTACCATAAAATATATACAAGAAAAATAAAAAGTTATATAATAATAAAGTCTAATAAATAAAACTAACACCAAATATTCTAAACTTAAAAGAGACAATAACAAATGCTTACGAACAGAACAAAAACTAACTAATCCAATGAAAAATAAAATAAAAAGATAATTTAATAAAATAAGTTTTAATAGTTTAAAGTTAAAATAATGATCTTGTAAATCATAGATAGGTATATTCTTTAAAACTTCAATAGTAAGCAATTCAAACTTATCATTAATCTCCAAAATTAAAATTTTAATTAAACTAACTATTGATATTATAAAAATAATAATAATTTCATCAATTATATTTATATGCATGAAACATCCTCTAAGAATAGGATTAATATTAATCATTCAAACAATTACTATTGCAATAATTACAGGAGAAATAATTGATTCATTTTGATATTCATATATCTTAGTAATTTCTATAGTAAGAGGAATATTAGTTTTATTTATTTATATATCAAGAATCGCAAGAAATGAAAAATTTTTCACCTCTACTAAAATAAGAATTATAATTATTATTTTAATTATAATATCAGTAACAATAATAGAAAGAAGAATTAAAACAAATATTATAGAATCAACAACAACAATTAAATATTTAGAATTTGAACAAGTAATAAATATAAGAAAGCTAATAAATAGACAAATTATAATAATTACTATTATAATAGTGATATACTTATTATTCACAATAATTGTTGTATCTCATAATACAAACATCTTTGAAGGACCAATACGAAAAAAAAGCTAATGAATATACCTTTACGTAAAACTCACCCATTAATTAAAATTATAAATAATTCATTAATTGATTTGCCATCTCCATCAAGAATCTCTTTATGATGAAATTTTGGATCTTTATTAGGAATATGTTTAATAATTCAATTAATAACTGGAATTTTCTTAGCTATACACTATACAGCTAATATTGAATTAGCATTTGACAGAGTTGTTCATATTTGCCGAGACGTAAATTATGGATGACTACTACGAAATATACACGCAAATGGAGCATCATTATTTTTTATTTGCTTATATATACATGTAGGGCGAGGAATTTATTATGGATCCTATCATTTATTTATAACATGGACTGTAGGAATTGTAATACTATTAGCAATTATAGGAACAGCATTCTTAGGATATGTACTTCCATGAGGACAAATATCATTATGAGGAGCCACAGTAATTACAAACTTAATATCTGCTGTTCCATACATCGGTAATGATTTAGTAAAATGATTATGAGGGGGATTTTCAATTGATAATGCAACATTAACTCGATTTTTCACCTTACACTTTATACTACCATTTATTATTGCAGCAATAGTTATAATCCATTTATTATTTTTACACCAAACAGGATCAAATAATCCTTTAGGAATTAATAGAAATAATGATAAAATTCCATTCCATCCATATTTTTCTATTAAAGATTTGATAGGAATATTAGTAGTAATATTAGGATTTATCACTTTAAATTTATGAGAACCACGAATACTAGGAGACCCAGAAAATTTCATTCCAGCCAATCCACTAGTAACTCCAGTGCATATTCAACCAGAATGGTATTTTTTATTTGCGTACGCAATTCTACGATCAATCCCTAATAAATTAGGGGGGGTTATTGCTATAGTATTAGCTATTGTAATTATTGCAATTTTACCATTAACAAATAAAACAAAATTCCAAAGAAATATATTTTATCCAATTAACAAAATTTTATTTTGAAATTTTGTAATAAACTTATTATTATTAACATGAATTGGGGCTCGACCAGCAGAAGAACCATTTATTTTTACAGGACAAATACTAACAGTAACATATTTTAGATATTTTATTATTAACCCTTTAATTATAAAAACATGAGATAAAATTATTAATTAATACAGTTAAGTAGCTTAAATTAAAGCATATATTTTGAAAATATAAGATTAAAGTATAATACCTTTATTAACTTCACAAAATATAATGAACTATAATAATAATAGTATTATACCTATAAAGTAAATAAATAAATTTAAAGTAAAAGGTAAAAAAACCTTTCAAGATAAATATATTAATTTATCATAACGAAACCGAGGCAAAGTACCACGAACTCAGATAAAACCAAAAATTAAAAAAACAATTATTAAATAAAAAAATAAAGAATATAAATTACACCCCATGAAAAAAACAACTCTAATTATTCTTATAAAAATAATATTTATATATTCAGATAAAAAAATAAAAGCAAAACCACCACTTCTATATTCAACATTAAATCCAGAAACTAATTCAGACTCTCCTTCAGCAAAGTCAAAAGGAGAACGATTGGTCTCAGCTAAACAAGAAGCGTACCAACAAAAAAACAAAGGAAAACAAAAAAACATAAACCAAACATATTTTTGATAAATTATGAAATTAATAATTTTAAAATCGAAAATAAAAATAAGTAGACAAATAAGCATTAAAGACATTCTTACTTCATAAGAAATTGTTTGGGAAGCAGAACGAATAGCTCCTAATAAAGCATAATTAGAATTTGAAGACCAACCGCTTAATAAAACACCATAAACACCTAATCCCAAACAACATAAAAAAAATAAGATTCTATAATTGAAAGAAAAAATATTAAAAAAATAAGGAAAAACAACTCACAAAATTATAGACAATATTAACATAAAAACAGGAGAAAAAAAATAAATCAAAAAATTAGAAACAGAAGGATAAGTAAACTCCTTAAAAAAAAGTTTAATTCCATCAGAAAAAGGCTGTAATAGACCAATTAAACCAAGTTTATTAGGGCCTTTACGTAATTGAATATAACCAAGAACCTTACGCTCAAAAAGAGTTACATAAGCAACAGAAATAAGAATAAAAATAATTAAAATTAAAAACATAACTAAAAATATTACTAATTGTAATAAAAATTACATAATTAAATTCTAAATTTAATGCATTAAATCTGCCAAAATAGTAATTATATTCAAATATAAAAAATAATTTATATAATTGGTCCTTTCGTACTAAATTATATTAAAAAATTAAAGATAGAAACCAACCTGGCTTACGCCGGTTTGAACTCAGATCATGTAAAAAATTAATAGTCGAACAGACTAATAAAATTAGCTTCTACACCAAAATATTATTTTAATCCAACATCGAGGTCGCAAACTTTGTTATTAATAAGAACTCTCCAACAAAATTACGCTGTTATCCCTAAGGTAACTTAATCTTATAATCAAAAATATTGGATCAAAAAAATCATAAATATATGAATAAATATAAATTAAAGTTTTAAAAAATTAACTGTCACCCCAACAAAAATATATAAATAATTTATATTTATAAAACTAAAAATATAATTCAAAATAATATTAAAGTTCTAAAGGGTCTTATCGTCTAATAAATAAATTAAAGCTTTTTGACTTTAAAATAAAATTTTAAATTAAAAATAAAAAAAGAATATTTTTTATAAAACCATTCATTCCAGTTATCAATTAAATAACAAATGATTATGCTACCTTTGCACAGTTAATATACTGCGGCCATTAAAATAAATCATGGGGCAGGCCTGACTTTAAATTAAAAACAAAAAGACATGTTTTTGTTAAACAGGTAAAAATAATATTTGCCGAGTTATTATATTTTTATTTTAAATTATACTAATTTAATCATTATTAAAAAACAAAAAATTAAATAAAAGATTTTAATAAATATCTAAATAGTAAAAAATAAAAAATAAATTAAAATTTTATATAAATAAATAAAGGATGGAAAATATTAATCCTACAAAAATTAAATTATAAAAAATTATAGAAATCAGTCTTAGCTTATCCTTAGACTGATTTAATTAAAAGAGAATAAATAATAAAATTAAAAAATTGCACTTTAAATTATTAATTAAATTAAATTATTAAAAAACCAGATATATAAAAAATGAATAGCATATAACAACTATAATTATATTATATATTGTTTTGACATAAAATAAAAAATATAATTATAAATCTTTTTATTTCGGGAAAATAATTAATAAATTAATAAAATTTAATTAACCCTGATACAAAAGGTACCTAATAAAATAGTTCTTATAAAGATTTTAAATATATTCCTACACAGTACTTTAAATTATTAATTTTATTTCTATAAAATATACTAAAAATTAAATTATTTTTATTAAATAAATATATAAATAAAAGATTTTAATAAATATCTAAATAATCAAATTATATTGAATTGCACAATAAAATTATTAATGTAAATAATAAATAGCTCTTTGCTGTAATTTGAAACTTTCTAGATTTACTTTCCAGTAAATCTACTTTGTTACGACTTATCCCAAATATGGGAGCGACGGGCGATATGTACATAATTTAGAACACAAATCAAAAAAGTTAAATAACTAAAATTACTTCCAAATCCAATTTTATAATATATATTTCATATAAAAATCCAATTTTATAAAAATTGTAATCCATTTCAACTTAAATATAACTGCACCTTGACCTGATATTAAATTCATAAAAATTACAGAAAATATCTTTATAGAACATTCAATAACAGAGGTATACAAATTTTTAATTTAAGTAAAATAAAACGTGGATTATCGATTAATGAACAGATTCCTCTGGAAAGATTAAATTACCGCCAAATTCTTTTAATTTAAAGAACATAACTATTAATATTAAAATTTAAAAATTTACAACCAAAATAATAGGGTATCTAATCCTAGTTTATAAAATGGCCTTCGAATATTATATTATAAACCAAAATTACAATTTAAATATTAAAATTTCACCTAAAATAAATAAATTTTAATTAAAAATATAAATAAATAATTCAATTAAATAAATCTTAATCAAATTAATTGTGTAACCGCAACTGCTGGCACAAAATTTGTCAATTTTAAATACATTTTCTATTTTAAAAATTATTTTATTAATAATAAGATAAACTGAAAATTAAAAAATTATAAAGTCATTAAGAAATTATAAATTTCAATCAAAAAAATACATGTTAATAAAAAGTAACTCAAGATCTGAAGCTAGAATCAAACTTTTTCCGATTAATTAAAAGAAGAAGGAACATAAAACTATACTCCCCCCTCCGGTGGCATATAATTATTTAGATAGTATAAAATTAACTTATAACACTAAACTATTATATTAAGATAAATACTTGTATATTAAAGATTTAATATTGAATAAATGTAAGCCAGAGATTATAATTAAATATTAATAATTTACCATAAATAAATACTTATATGTTTATAGATTTTAATGTTTTCTTTAAATATTAATCTATTAAAATGATTCCAGTGATAAAATATTTTCAACCCCATATTTTATCACAACTTTTTAAGATGGATAAATATGCAAGATTTAATATTGAATAAATGTAAGCCAGAGATTATAATTAAATATTAATAATTTACCATAAATAAATACTTATATGTTTATAGATTTTAATGTTTTCTTTAAATGTTAATAACTATTGATCTTGTAATTTATTGATTTTAATATAATTCTTTAAATATTAATCTATTAAAATGATTCCAGTGATAAAATATTTTCAACCCCATATTTTATCACAACTTTTTAAGATGGATAAATATGCAAGATTTAATATTGAATAAATGTAAGCCAGAGATTATAATTAAATATGATTTAGTTTCCTATTACACATTGTTGGTATTATTATATCTATATCTACCGGATTGGGATTGGAGGGGGGGGGGGGGTTCTAACACACATATATGTACACAAACATACATACACACACATACACAAACACACACATACACACATACACTCGCATACATACACACATACACAAACATACGCACACATACATACCATACACACTACACACCATACTACCATACCACTTACGCGCATACCACACACATACACATATATACACACACATATACACACTATACCACCATACTCAGCACACACATACGCACATACACAAACATACATACACACAAAAACATCCCGCCCTCAATCAAGATATTTTGTGGTAAAATCATTAACTACAATAAAACTTTTTTAAGAAAAGAAAAGAAATCGGTACATTAACTTTTTTTTAATACATATTTTATGAAAATTAATTAATAAAAACAATATATAATTTTGCAATTTGTTCCTTCTAATTGTAATTCTTTGGAAAAAGTTTGATTCAATCCCTCAATTGGGTTAAACTAAACCTGCCAAATTTAAATTTTATTTTAACGGGAGGGAATTTTGTAATTTGTTCCTTCTCATTGTAATTCTTTGGAAAAAGTTTGATTCAATCCCTCAATTGGGTTAAACTAAACCTGCCAAATTTAAATTTTATTTTAACGGGAGGGAATTTTGCAATTTGTTCCTTCTAATTGTAATTCTTTGGAAAAAGTTTGATTCAATCCCTCAATTGGGTTAAACTAAACCTGCCAAATTTAAATTTTATTTTAATGGGAGGAAAATTTGCAAATTGTTCCTTCTCATTATAATATTTTGGAAAAAGTTTGATTCAATCCCTCAATTGGGTTAAACTAAACCTGCCAAATTTAATTTTATTTTAATGGGAGGAAAATTTGCAAATTGTTCCTGCTCATTATATTATTTTGGAAAAAGTTTGATTCAATCCCTCAATTGGGTTAAACTAAACCTGCCAAATTTAATTTTATTTTAATGGGAGGAAAATTTGCAAATTGTTCCTGCTCATTATATTATTTTGGAAAAAGTTTGATTCAATCCCTCAATTGGGTTAAACTAAACCTGCCAAATTTAATTTTATTTTAATGGGAGGAAAATTTGCAAATTGTTCCTGCTCATTATATTATAAATT